CGTATTCTTGTTCTTGTATTCGATCCAAAAGGTTTTTCTTGATACTTAATTAAACTTTTTTTTTTAATAGGGAAAATATGGCAAGAAAAAAAAAGTAAAAGATATTATAAAGCAAAATCAAAATCAAATTAGAGGGTTACTTTTTGTTCTAAAATTTCAAAAAAAAAATGGATTCGATACAAATATTCGCTACAAATAAATAAAAAATAAATAAATAAACTAAAACTAAAAGAAGTGATCAACATAGAAATGATTTTCCAATTTTAGTCCGTAGCGATTTCCATAGTGATTTGATTCAAAGAAAGTTTCTTTGAATGAAGTTATACAACACAGTTCTTCTAATATAATATTAATTATTATTTTAATATTTCTTTAATATTTCAATTTAGTTTGTTCTTTTATTTCTCAAGAGTTGTCCAATTAATCTTTTGATTCGGAGATAGGATAGGTAGATTTTTATTTTTAGATGATGAGTTGATTTCTTTTTCTACTTAAATATCGCTCTTTTTTTTTTTGAGTGCTGTCTATAATCTATAATGATAATAATTGATAAATGATTAATAAATAAAAAACTTTCAATTGGTATTTTTGCTTATCTTCGTATCTTTCAAAAATTGAATTTAGGAAAGTATTTTACAAATATATGGATAAAAAAAATAGTTTATTTAGCTCCTTCATGCCCACTCTAACTAGTTATTTTGGTTTTCTGTTAGTAGCTTTAACTATAACTTTAGTTATATTTATTAGTCTGAACAAGATACGACTTATTTGAAATTAATTCAATGAGCAATTCATAAAAAAAAAAATTCTATTTTTTTTTTTTGCAGTATTCCATTTTCTAGTTCTTTACCGTGTCAATTTCCAATTCTTGGTTATTGAGATTTATGGGCAATATGGATTAATATTTAAGGATAGATATTACCTCCTTTTTTCTCTTTTCAAACAAATTGAAATGATTGAAGTTTTTCTATTTGGAATCGTCTTAGGTCTAATTCCTATTACTTTGGCTGGATTATTCGTAACTGCTTATTTACAATATAGACGTGGTGACCAGTTGGATCTTTGATTAATTAATACCCTTTTTTTTTTTTTGACCTCCTCCTTTTTTTAATCCACAGGAGGTCAAATTAAGATTGCTGTTCAAGCTTTTCCCTAAAATTTTTGACTTAACAAAACAAGAATGGGCTCACGCTCTGTAGGATTTGAACCTACGACATTGGGTTTTGGAGACCCATGTTCTACCAAACTGAACTAAGAGCGCTTTTTTATTACAAATTTATTACAAAAAAGAAAGCTGTAAGTAAAAAGATTCTTTTTTTTTTTTTTACTCCACTACATCTTGATCTTGAATGCCTATACTATCTCATATATAAACTATATTATATATTATTATATATAAATATTATTATATATAAATATATAGAAATAGAATATATAAATATAATAAATAATATTATGATATAAAGCATATCATATTAATTTATGATTAGGTATGTCCAATTTTAATTGATCTCAATTGATCCCTTGTTATTGTATTGCTCAGAGGCGAAGTAATAAGTAGGGATGACAGGATTTGAACCCGTGACATTTTGTACCCAAAACAAACGCGCTACCAAGCTGCGCTACATCCCTTTCAATTGGTCTACAATGTCATTGTAGAGAATCCCTGTCTTGTTTTCCACATATTTATTTCATTTCATTTTCTCCATTGCGATACATAACTTATCTTTTTATTTCTTCTTTTTTTTTGTCTCATATCATATAACATATAATACATATAATAATAAACTTATATACATATGAAAAAAAATAGGAAATCCGCCTTAAATTTCGTGAATGCCCGGACGGAAAGAGACGTATTTTGTTCTTTTAAGAAAAGAAGAGGAAAATCTTATCTATCAAATTATTGTACATTTCTCAATTTGAATTAAGAATTACGCGTACAAAACAAATGCGAGTGTCCTTTAATTTAACTATATATATACATCTGATCATATATGTATTGCCGTTATGTATTACAATAAAGAATACAGAAGGAGAATTTTTTATGCGAGATCTAAAAACATATCTATCCGTAGCACCAGTAATAAGTACTCTATGGTTCGGGTCTTTAGCAGGTCTATTGATAGAGATCAATCGTTTTTTCCCGGATGCTTTGACATTCCCTTTTTTTTCATTCTAGTTATTAACACGGGGGGGGGGGGTGAAGAAAATTAGAGACACAATTAAATATCTCTGACTACTACCCCCTTTTTTCTAATTTTTTCTAATTCGAATAAGTTAGAAAAGAGAAAGAATAAAAGTGGCTTCAACCTCAGCCAAACACAGAACTGGGTTCAAGCTTTAAGTAAATTAAAAAGTAAATTTACTTTAATTAAATCTTTAATTAAATTAAGAGAACAGAAGTGGAAATGCGGTTAGGGCAACAGTATCATACAAGAAGTTGAAATAAAATAAAAAGACTGTACTTCTATTCTTTATAATGTAAATAGAATTTTTAATCATTGTATTACTTATTTTTACTTTTACTATATTGGTTGCAACAAAATCTTTCATAATTTGATTTCAAGTTAGTAACTTGTATTTTTTCCTTCTTTTCTTCTTCGTTTCGGATAGGAAAATAGAAGAGTTAAGTGAATAAAAACCAAAAGGAGGTTCATGGCCAATGGTAAAGACGTCCGAATAAGGGTTATTTTAGAATGTACTAGTTGTGTTCGAAAGAGTGTTAATAAGAAATCAATAGGCATTTCTAGATATATTACTCAAAAGAATCGACACAATAAGCCTAGTCGATTGGAGTTGAAAAAATTCTGTCCCTATTGTTACAAACATACAATTCACGGGGAGATAAAGAAATAGATGGAATCGATCAACTGCGTGTGACTTTTACAAGGAAGATGAAAAATGACATATTGACATATCATATATTAGCATATCATATGTTAATATATATATTTAAATAGAAATAAGCAAAATCCTATTTCTTAATTCGAAATCATTAGCATTTTTGATCCGATCAAAGGAAATAGGATTCTCGAAAAAAAAAGGAATAAAATAAACAAGCCATGGATAAATCCAAGCGACTTTTTCTTAAGCCCAAGCGATCTCTTCGTAGGCGTCTGCCCCCGATTGGATCGGGGGATCGAATTGATTATAGAAACATGAGTTTAATTAGTCGATTTATTAGTGAACAAGGAAAAATATTATCTAGACGGGTGAATAGATTGACTTTAAAACAACAACGATTAATTACTATTGCTATAAAACAAGCTCGTATTTTATCTTCATTACCCTTTCTTAATAATGAAAGACAATTTGAAAAAAACGAGTTGGTCGCTAGAACTACGGGTCTTAGAACCAGAAAAAAATAGGCTTACTCTTCAATTGAATCAAAATTTCAATCCGAACTCAAACGTCGGTTGATTTTTTGTTCGATAAAAATCCAGGAATCCGGATTTGATTGTCGTGTCGTAAAAAAAAAGAATTGGGGAAAAGTAAAAAAATAAATATTTTTTTATTGAATGTTTTTGTTCAGTTTGACTACTTGATCATATTATGTATTATGATCATATTTTATTATACTTATTTCTATTCTACCTTCCCGGAATTTATTTTCCAAGCAATTCCATGTCAAAGTCAAACATTCCGAAGGATTCTTTCCAATCTCCTTATTTTATCATGTCATTGGAAATCAGATAAAGGCAATTCCTATTTAATATAGCTAGCTGTGCAAGTATTTTACGATTAAGAAGCAACTGTCTCTTGTACAGATTGTTTATTAATCTACTATAACTACAGGATACTTCGTTCTCGCGAATTGCTGCATTTATACGAGTCACCCATAAACACCGAAAATTTCTTTTGTGCCTATCTCTATCCCGATAGGCCGAAAACAAAGCTTTTATTTTTTGTTGAATCATAGTTCGAGTAAGTCTTGAATGAGCCCCACGAAAGCTTGATGTGAATAAACGAATTTTTGTTCTACGTCTCCGAGCTACATATCCTCGTCTAATTCTGGTCATTGAATAAACGAAACTTTGGTAAATAACTAATTGATTTCCTTTCTTTCAGTTATTCTTTTTCCCTTTTCTAGACTAACAAAACGGATTATTCCAATGTATAAAATAATAATTCCAACGGCTTTTGCTACTCTAACCTTCCCAACCACTATTTTTTCTTTTTTTTCTAAGCATTTCGCCTTGAAATAAGAAATCTTATTGGTACTAGGTATCAAACAAAAATATAGTAAATAAAAATAAGTAGTAAATAGAAATGGATAAATAAATAGTGGGTTCCATCGTTTCTATGGTTATTTCTTAAACGGCGAGGTCCTCTCTATACACCGGAGCTCCTTACTTGATCGAATCAATGCTATTGTTAACTTGTACAGTTTACACTTTTGGGCTCTACCCATGAATTCCCCAGTAGTAGGTCTTTCACAACGAGATCCGTTTTTACAGTAACGGTATTTAATTATGTGGATTAGCTGATTAGCTGACCTTGTTAGTCCGTTCTTGCAAGAGTAGAGGCATCCATTTTCGGTTTTTTAATTTAAATAAGATTTGCCCTGCTTAACAGATAATCATTTGCTACCAATAGGGAATTCTTTCGCATTTTTAATTGAAAATTGAGGTAATTGAATTTGCACCAATAGAAACCATAAATTTGATACACAATAGAAGCATATTCTAGATCTTTTTTTTTTCGTTTAAGAGAGTGAAGGGGAGTCTTCCATTCTATCCTATTCATCGGTACTGATCACGGATAGTGGAAAAATTCTTTCTTTTGTCCCAACCCACAATCTGAAATCTGAACGAGTCGCACATACACCCTAGTACATGTCCCTCGGCGCTGAGGGCATCCCCCGAGAGCGGGGGATTTGGTGACATTTCTGATTGGCTGTCTTGTGTTTCTAATAAGTTGTTTAATAGTTGGCATGTTGAATCGTATGCATAATGGGCTGGTTTAGATCGATCCTAACCGGATGATTATGAATTTTTTCTATATTCATATTCTATTTTAATATTTTATTAAAATTAATAAAATTCAAATTAATAGAATATGAAACCTCGGTAAGAAACTAAAATCTCAAATCGCGATTTATGTGAAATTCCTGCTATTTTTTATGCAACTGCTACAAGATCAACAATTCCATGAACTTGGGCTTCTGCTGCTGACATAAAAACATCCCTTTCCATGTCTTCAGATACAACCCATAAGGGTTTGCCTGTTCTTTGTGCATAAACCCTTGTGAGGATTTCGCGCAGTTTCAGTAGTTCTTCCGCTTCCAGGACAAATTCTCCTATTTGTGCTTCATAAAAAGCAGCTATAGGTTGATGGATCATTACCCTGATGATATAAGATAATAATAGAATTGAACAACCGTACAGGCATTGCTTGCGCATTGCATACGGCTCTACAAGAGAATTCACTTTTACCGAAGAAAAATAGAGAGTCTACAAAGCCTCGGTCGGTAAATGATACAATGACCACCCTTTCCTTGGGAGGAATTAATAAAAACAAAATACTATGGTGGTTCCGTTGCTTTATTTCATCGGTGATTTAGCAATCCCAAAGTTTCTTTTTTTTTTTTTATTGAAAAAAAAATGAAAAAAAAACGAATATAATCTTTTTTTTTGTCCTCTTTCATAATTCATAATAATATAAATAGCATTAAGAACCTTCTGGTGTGAAAACAAAAAACAAAAAAAAAAAGTTTGTGACACTGAAATAGGCTCCCGATAAATAAGATAAAATCGGAACTGCCCTTAATATCTCATACTACTCTTTCAATACATAATCTAATGTTAAAACGAAATAAAAAAAAATTTCTTATATTGAATTCGAAATGCCATGCTATTATTACTTAATATTCATATTTCATATGGCGAAGGCATAGCTTTCTTTTTTCTTTGAATTCTTTGAAATAAAATAAAAACTCATTGGCGCCAAGCGTGAGGGAATGCTAGACGTTTGGTAATTTTTCCTCCGACCAGAATAAAAGATCCCATTGAAGCGGCTAATCCCATGCATACTGTTTGTACATCTGGTCGCACAAATTGCATAGTATCATAAATAGCTATTCCGGGTATTACCCATCCGCCAGGAGAGTTGATAAACAAATACAAATCTTTGATCTCACTTTCTGTACTGAGATATACCATAAGACCGATAAGTTGATTCGAGATCTCACTATCAATATCTTGACCTAAAAAAAGTAATCTTTCTCGATAAAGTCGGTTGATTAGGATCAAATTCTATCCCTTAGGAACCGTACATGCACCTTTTAATGCATACGGTTCATCAAAAATTGCGAAAAAAAGAATCAATATGTAGATCCCATTTAACGAATAACGAAGGGGTTTTTCCTCCATTTTTCAAGAAAGTTTCAAGAAAGATGGTTTTTTTACCCGTTTACCTATAAATAATATAAATAAAAAATAAAAAAATAAAAAAAATTCATTAAACTTATCAAACTAACTTCTCATTGATGTATTCTTTCATCGGGATCCAATTCAAATCACGATAACATTCTCTTGTTCCTGAGTGGGCTTCTTTAATTCTTTTAGGTTTGTGCTCTACTCCGAGTAAAGATCTGCCCGATTTGGATTTGCACATATAGGGCAAATGCCCCCAATACCATTTCTTTTTGCTACAACTTCCTTTTTTTCAATTCATTTCACGTCTTCCACAAAATATTTGACGTATTTATCAAATTATTCGATTGATTATGATTTGTAGTTTGAAATTACTCCAATTTATATTTATAAAATATATAAATAGAATATGATACAAATAGTAATCATGGATATAGTACTAATGGGGTTTTTCTAAGCGGAGCCTGGATACTTCATTTTATTGTTCCAAACAAGCTAACCATAAATTATTCTAATTGATAATATTAATCTGAATACCTCCAAAGCATAGATCTAATTGCACTTTATTGCCACTTCACGCTCTAATTTTGGGATGATTTAATCAATCCTTCTTTGGTGAAATAGAGGATATCTCGATCGGGGTAGAGAACGGGGAAATCCCATAATGACCCAATGTCTCTGACAAGTCGCACTATACGTCAATCCAATTTGAACTATCCTCTCCGGGATTTCGAAAAGGGACTTTTGGAACACCAATAGGCATTAAATGAAATAAAAAAAAATGAAGTACTCTATTTCACTTTGATGTGAAAGCGTAACAATGAATTTATTGTCTTTATAATATTATATGAATTTATTGTTTTAATAATATTATATTGGATATTTGCTTTTATTTTATTATTTTTTCTATTTTCTTTATTTTTTTGTTTTATTTTATTTGTTATTTGCGCGGATTCGATAAGTTCATAACATAAAAAAAAAAAGAAGACAAAATGAATAAAGTAAAATTCTTACGAATAGGCTCTTTGAATGATGAACAAATCCGTATGCATTCGCTGGAGTCAACCTCCCATTGCGTATTGGTACTTATCTGGTATAGAATAGATCTGCTTCTCTTTGTTCCTACAAACAGAATTGTGACATTCTGACTAAAATACTAAAAAAAAAAATGGAATCCTTTCTCCGAGATAATCCACTGAAAAAAGGGAGGTCCATAACATAGTTTTTTCCAGTGCAATAAAGTTACATAGTGTCTATCTTTCGTTGATTAAGGGGGTATTCCATGGGTTTGCCTTGGTATCGTGTTCATACCGTCGTATTGAATGATCCCGGTCGTTTGCTGGCTGTCCATATAATGCATACAGCTTTGGTTGCTGGTTGGGCCGGCTCGATGGCTCTCTATGAATTAGCAGTTTTTGATCCTTCTGACCCTGTTCTCGATCCAATGTGGAGACAAGGTATGTTCGTTATACCCTTCATGACTCGTTTAGGAATAACCAATTCATGGGGTGGTTGGAGTATTACAGGAGGAACTATAACGAATCCGGGTATTTGGAGTTATGAAGGTGTGGCTGGGGCGCATATTGTGTTTTCTGGCTTGTGCTTCTTGGCAGCTATCTGGCATTGGGTGTATTGGGATCTAGAAATATTTTGTGATGAACGTACAGGAAAACCTTCTTTAGATTTGCCCAAGATCTTTGGAATTCATTTATTTCTCTCAGGAGTGGCTTGTTTTGGGTTTGGTGCTTTTCATGTAACAGGATTGTATGGTCCTGGAATATGGGTGTCTGATCCTTATGGGCTAACCGGAAAAGTACAATCCGTAAATCCAGCATGGGGTGTGGAAGGTTTTGATCCTTTTGTTCCGGGAGGAATAGCCTCTCATCATATTGCAGCAGGAACATTGGGCATATTAGCGGGCCTATTCCATCTTAGTGTCCGCCCGCCCCAACGTCTATACAAAGGATTACGTATGGGAAATATTGAAACCGTGCTTTCCAGTAGTATCGCTGCTGTCTTTTTTGCAGCTTTTGTTGTTGCTGGAACTATGTGGTATGGTTCAGCAACTACCCCCATTGAATTATTTGGTCCCACTCGTTATCAATGGGATCAAGGATACTTCCAGCAAGAAATATATCGAAGAGTTGGTACTGGGATGTCTGAAAATCAAAGCTTATCCGAAGCTTGGTCTAAAATTCCTGAAAAATTAGCTTTTTATGATTACATCGGAAATAATCCCGCAAAGGGTGGATTGTTCAGAGCAGGCTCAATGGACAACGGGGATGGAATAGCTATTGGGTGGTTAGGACATCCTCTATTTAGAGATAAAGAAGGGCGTGAGCTTTTTGTACGTCGTATGCCTACTTTTTTTGAAACATTTCCGGTTGTTTTAGTAGATGGAGACGGAATTGTTAGAGCCGATGTTCCTTTTCGAAGGGCAGAATCGAAGTATAGTGTTGAACAAGTAGGTGTAACTGTTGAGTTCTATGGTGGTGAACTAAATGGGGTCAGTTATAGCGATCCTGCTACTGTGAAAAAATATGCTAGACGCGCACAATTGGGTGAAATTTTTGAATTAGATCGTGCTACTTTGAAATCCGATGGTGTTTTTCGTAGCAGTCCAAGGGGTTGGTTTACTTTTGGACATGCTTCGTTTGCCTTGCTCTTCTTCTTCGGACACATTTGGCATGGCTCTCGAACCTTGTTCAGAGATGTTTTTGCTGGTATTGATCCAGATTTAGACGCTCAGGTGGAATTTGGAGCATTCCAAAAACTTGGAGATCCAACTACAAAAAGACAAGTAGTTTGATACAACATTAATCTCTGATTTTTCGTCTCTATTTTCTTTTTGTAATTTGACATAGGGTACTGGGGACATCTTGATTTGAATCCCCACCTTTTCTTTGTCTTGACTCTTGCTCTTTTTTTATCCGGGAACGCTCTAAATAAACAGATATGGAAGCTATAATTGTAAACCACGATTGAATCTATGGAAGCATTAGTTTATACATTCCTCTTAGTATCAACTCTAGGAATAATTTTTTTCGCTATCTTTTTTCGAGAACCACCTAAAGTTCCAACTAAAAAGGTGAAATGATTTTTCATTATCTTAATTGAAGTAATGAGCCTCCCAAGATTGGGGGGCTCATTACTTCAACTAGTCCCCGTGTTCCTCGAATGGATCTCTTAGTTGTTGAGAGGGTTGCCCAAAAGCAGTATATAAGGCATACCCCGTAAAACTTACAAGTAAACCAGATATAGAGATGGCGACTAGGGTTGCTGTTTCCATTATTATATAATAATAAAAAAATAATAATTTCCAGACCACAATGGATCTATGATAAGATCATTTATTTACAACAGAATGGTATACAAAGTCAACAGATCTCAGTTAATACAAAAAAGGATTTATGGCTACACAAAGCGTTGAGGGGAGTTCTAGATCTGGTCCAAGACGAACTATTGTAGGGGATTTATTGAAACCATTGAATTCGGAATATGGTAAAGTAGCTCCAGGGTGGGGGACTACTCCTTTGATGGGTGTCGCAATGGCTCTATTTGCGGTATTCCTATCTATTATTTTGGAGATTTATAATTCTTCCGTTTTATTGGATGGAATTTCAATGAATTAGATTTACAAGAATCACTAAATTCTAGCTTTTCAATACAAAGTGAAGCATTTTGGTCTCGTTTTTTTAGCCCATTTTATGCTATTCTATTTTGGTAGTTCGATCGTGGAATTTCTTTCTTTCTGTATTTCTGGAATATGAGTGTGCGACTTGTTATAATGGATCCTATTGATAATACAGAAAATGGGTCTGTCATCTTATCTTGATAGAGATGGTTTTTGACTTCGTCAGATATTTATTCTAGTATCTGGAGCACGGAATATATGAAATAGATTACGAAGTCTTAGAGCTATGATTCATACTTAACTTAATAACTTAATATTCAAATCCCGTGACCGGACTCCAAAACTCCAAAAAATTTCAAAGAGTTAGAAACTCTAAATTGAAAGATTTTTCTTCCTTCTATCTCTTTGTCTATGTTTATTTTGCTCACAGGATAAACCTTTCTTTGGATTTTTAGTCATTATATTAATTCAAAGTGATGATACAAGAGTTCTTACTCAGGGAATCCTTGTACTTAGTTAGTTTGAAGGTTTTATTGAATCATCATGGTTCTAGTATGAATCTGAGGTTTTCAATCAATTTATAGGATCTTAACAAGAAAATTCCTATCAATCAATAATAACGAAAACACCAGTAAAGCTGTATTCCATATAAATAAAAATAGTAAATCAAGGAAAAAAAATAGGTAAATAGAAGATTCAAGAGGCCTGTAACGATAAACATCAAGAGATAAATGAGCCGACTTGATATTTTGGCATATAACTACAAAGAATAGTTTGCGGATTTTTCTTTTTTCGTATCATCATCTTCCGAGAGGATTCTTGAATCCTAGGATTAAGAAGTTTCTATTTCACATATCCGTTTCGACTAGTATTTGGGTGTTTCTGTTTGAGCTGTACGAGATGAAATTCTCATATACGGTTCTCGGAGGGGGAGTTTACCCAGTTTACCTATCTCAATAAAGTCTATGATTGGTTCGAAGAACGTCTTGAGATTCAGACGATTGCAGATGATATAACTAGTAAATACGTTCCTCCTCATGTCAACATATTTTATTGTTTAGGAGGCATTACGCTTACTTGTTTTTTAGTACAAGTAGCTACGGGGTTTGCTATGACTTTTTACTATCGTCCGACTGTTACTGAGGCCTTTGCTTCTGTTCAATATATAATGACTGAAGCTAACTTTGGTTGGTTAATCCGATCAGTTCATCGATGGTCGGCAAGTATGATGGTCCTAATGATGATCCTGCACGTATTTCGTGTGTATCTCACGGGTGGCTTTAAAAAACCTCGTGAATTGACTTGGGTTACAGGTGTGGTTCTTGGTGTATTAACCGCATCCTTTGGCGTAACTGGTTATTCCTTACCTTGGGACCAAATTGGTTATTGGGCAGTCAAAATTGTAACAGGCGTGCCGGACGCTATTCCGGTAATAGGATCTCCTTTGGTAGAGTTATTACGTGGAAGTGCTAGTGTAGGACAATCCACTTTGACTCGTTTTTATAGTTTACACACTTTTGTATTACCTCTTCTTACTGCCGTATTTATGTTAATGCATTTTCCAATGATACGTAAGCAAGGTATTTCGGGTCCGTTATAACTTTATTCCTTTCTATTTATAGAGAATAGAGATCATAGATATTTGTAATCAACCATTAATCGATTGGGGGAGTAAGAATAGTATTTAATTGCTACAAATATGGATTATTGAAAAGAATAAGACATGTATTTAGATATTTCCCTTCAACTCAAAAAAAATTGTATTATTTATTTGACAGGAATAGTTGAAGTGAATTCTCCTAAGAGAAAAGTGTGGATTATGGGAGTGTGTGACTTGGACTATTGTTTTGGCCGTGCAGATATATGCCTTTATCTGCCACATTGGAATTTACAACCAAATGTGTCTTTGTTCTAACCACTGCGTAAGCCGCATACATAGGATAGGCCGGTTCGTTTGAAGAGAATCTTTTCTATGATCCGACTCGTGCATGAGCAGGCTCCGTAAAATCCAGTAGCCAGTAGAATAAGTGATGTAGTAGAATCCATATTGTATTTTTTTAGCTATTTTACCTATTTATACTTAGTTTTATTTATTTTACTTAATACTTAATAGTATGGAAATGCATCCATTTCCTCTGCATTGAACCGATTTATGATACTATCGGAGTGAAACAAGGGATCTAAAGAATGACTGAGGCTAAACTCTATTAGTAACAAGTAAATTCTTTGTATGTAAAAAGTCTTGATATTCTTTGTAGATAAAGGCCAATTGAAAGGTCTAAGACGTCCCAACAAGCAATTGGTTATGGGTTATGATCACCCTTGTAGGCCTACTTGGGTAGTGAGCATTTATTTGTAAGAACCGAATTCCTTGCGATGGATGATTGCAACTTTTGAAAAAAAAAGAATCCAGTCAATTTTTTATTGTATCAAATCATTCATATATGTGTAGATATGGATAAGATCTAGATTTTATAACATATAGAGAT